GCGTGACATGAGCGTGAAAGGGGTTCAAGAATAAGTTTTATTTTTATAAGGGTTAAAATCATTTATTTTGGCTTTTTTGCCTTTTTGACCCCATATTGTAGGGTGGATCTCGAAAGATATGAGAGATCTCCCTCCAAGCCGTACATACGACTTTCATCGAATACGGCTTTCCACAGAATTCTATATGTATCTATGAGATCAAGTATGGAATTCTGTTTACTCACTTTAAATTGAGTATCCGTTTCCCTCCCTTTCCCGCTAGGATTGGAAATCCTGTATTTTACATATCCATACGATTGAGTCCTTGGGTTTCCAAATAAAATAGTGTAAAGTGCTTCGAATCATTGCTATGTGACTCGGACCTGTTCTAAAAAAGTCGAGGCATCTCAAATTGTTTGTTGACACGGACAAAGTCAGGGAAAATCTCTGAAATTTTTTCAATATTGGACCTTGGACATATAATAGTTGCGAATCGAATCTCTTTAGAAGGAAGATCTTTTGTCTCATAGTAGCCTGCTCCAGTCCCCTTACGAAACTTTCGTTATTGGGTTAGCCATACACTTCACATGTTTCTAGCGATTCACATGGCATCAAATGATACAAGTCTTGGATAAGAATCTACAACGCACTAGAACGCCCTTGTTGACGACCCTTTACTCCCACAGTATCTAGGGTTCCTCGAACAATGCGATATTTCACACCGGGTAAATCCTTAACCCTTCCCCCTCTTACTAAGACTACGGAATGTTCTTGTAAATTATGGTCAATACCAGGTATAAAAGCAGTGATTTCAACCCTAGAGGTTAATCGTACTCTGGCAACTTTACGGAAGGCAGAGTTTGGTTTTTTGGGGTGGATAGTGGAAAAGTTGACAGATAAGTCACCCTTACTGCCACTCTACAGAACCGTACATGAGATTTTCACCTCATACGGCTCCGCGTTCAATTCTTCCGAATGGGTACTTTTCCTCCTTCGAGAATCTCCTCCCTTCTTCCATTCCGTCCCGAAGAGGAACTAGAACCATTTTCATGTTCCAATTCTTTCCCTTTTTGATTCTTCTAAACCGAATAAGGAGAGGGTTGTTCTTTTTCCCAAGCATCTGGGGATCTAATCGCGATTTTTATAATAAGAACAAGAGATCTTTCTCGACCCTCTTCGCTTGCCCCGCATTTTTCGAGAAGCTCCGAGACATCGACCCGCCGGGGGAGTCGAAATGTCTTTTTTATTTTTGATTCCGACGGATCGAATCGTCATCGAATTCTAGGGCTCGAGGGCCATGAAGTTTGGGCTGCGACCCCTCCTTATACCATTCCTGCAGGAGGCCCAGTGTATAATAGAACCTAAAGAGGTTCATGTTTGCCACCGGCCAAGGGGGGCAATAAAGGAGAAAAAGGAACGCCCCTTTAAGGAAAATCTCCCTAAATCTCGTGTGTGTTGGGAATTGACCATTCTCGAACCGGAAGGCGATAACGAAGGAGAGTTCCCTCAAAAGAAAAGCGCCCCACATGATGAGGTATAGGATTCCGAAACCCCCGTTTTGGAAAAAGGCCAAGACCAAGGGAAGCACTCCGCTCGAGAAGCAAAGGGCTACCTTGCATACTCGAGTGACCAGGTCTTCCGCCAGAACCAGCTTTTGGCCGAAGGTTAGGCAATTACCGGCTGTTCGTGTCATTTCTGCGATGAGGCTGGCGGATTCGCTTCGAGTTGTCCAAAACACGTGGCAGTTTGCCAGCATTTTGGCGCCCTCGTGGACGAACCAGGTTCGACATACAGCCGGGATTACCTTTGGGTCCATCCATGGTGGAGCGATCAAGACGATAACCCCTTCCACTATTTGGACGAATCTCTCGGTCCCCATTAACCACACAATACAGAGTGCAATGATCATTATGAAGGTGACTTTCACGACAACCTTGATAATGAGTACGATCCTCACGCGAATCCTGGGCCCCACTAAGTATAGCACAAGTAGTGAAGGGACCACTACAAAGCAAAGGACGATCATAATCTAGGTTCCCCGTATAACACCACGCTTTTATTTTTATATTTATAAGGGTTAAAATCATTTATTTTGGCTTTTTTGCCTTTTTGATCCCATATTGTAGGGTGGATCTCGAAAGATATGAGAGATCTCCCTCCAAGCCGTACATACGACTTTCATCGAATACGGCTTTCCACAGAATTCTATATGTATCTATGAGATCAAGTATGGAATTCTGTTTACTCACTTTAAATTGAGTATCCGTTTCCCTCCCTTTCCCGCTAGGATTGGAAATCCTGTATTTTACATATCCATACGATTGAGTCCTTGGGTTTCCAAATAAAATAGTGTAAAGTGCTTCGAATCATTGCTATGTGACTCGGACCTGTTCTAAAAAAGTCGAGGCATCTCAAATTGATTGTTTGTTGACACGGACAAAGTCAGGGAAAATCTCTGAAATTTTTTCAATATTGGACCTTGGACATATAACATATAATAGTTGCGAATCGAATCTCTTTAGAAGGAAGATCTTTTGTCTCATAGTAGCCTGCTCCAGTCCCCTTACGAAACTTTCGTTATTGGGTTAGCCATACACTTCACATGTTTCTAGCGATTCACATGGCATCAAATGATACAAGTCTTGGATAAGAATCTACAATGCACTAGAACGCCCTTGTTGACGACCCTTTACTCCCACAGTATCTAGGGTTCCTCGAACAATGCGATATTTCACACCGGGTAAATCCTTAACCCTCTTACTAAGACTACGGAATGTTCTTGTAAATTATGGTCAATACCAGGTATAAAAGCAGTGATTTCAACCCTAGAGGTTAATCGTACTCTGGCAACTTTACGGAAGGCAGAGTTTGGTTTTTTGGGGTGGATAGTGGAAAAGTTGACAGATAAGTCACCCTTACTGCCACTCTACAGAACCGTACATGAGATTTTCACCTCATACGGCTCCGCGTTCAATTCTTCCGAATGGGTACTTTTCCTCCTTCGAGAATCTCCTCCCTTCTTCCATTCCGTCCCGAAGAGGAACTAGAACCATTTTCATGTTCCAATTCTTTCCCTTTTTGATTCTTCTAAACCGAATAAGGAGAGGGTTGTTCTTTTTCCCAAGCATCTGGGGATCTAATCGCGATTTTTATAATAAGAACAAGAGATCTTTCTCGACCCTCTTCGCTTGCCCCGCATTTTTCGAGAAGCTCCGAGACATCGACCCGCCGGGGGAGTCGAAATGTCTTTTTTATTTTTGATTCCGACGGATCGAATCGTCATCGAATTCTAGGGCTCGAGGGCCATGAAGTTTGGGCTGCGACCCCTCCTTATACCATTCCTGCAGGAGGCCCAGTGTATAATAGAACCTAAAGAGGTTCATGTTTGCCACCGGCCAAGGGGGGCAATAAAGCAGAAAAAGGAACGCCCCTTTAAGGAAAATATCCCTAAATCTCGTGTGTGTTGGGAATTGACCGTTCTCGAACCGGAAGGCGATAACGAAGGAGAGTTCCCTCAAAAGAAAAGCGCCCCACATGATGAGGTATAGGATTCCGAAACCCCCGTTTTGGAAAAAGGCCAAGACCAAGGGAAGCACTCCGCTCGAGAAGCAAAGGGCTACCTTGCATCCTCGAGTGACCAGGTCTTCCGCCAGAACCAGCTTTTGGCCGAAGGTTAGGCAATTACCGGCTGTTCGTGTCATTTCTGCGATCAGGCGCGCCGACTCGCTTCGAGTTGTCCAAAACACGTGGCAGTTTGCCAGCATTTTGGCGCCCTCGTGGACGAACCAGGTTCGACAGAGAGCCGGGATCACCTTTGGGTCCATCCATGGAGGCGCTATCAATACGATAGCCCCTTCCACTATTTGGAAGAACCTCTCGGTCCCCATTAACGACACAATACAGAGTGAAATGATCATTATGAAGGTGACTTTCACGACAACCTTGATAATGAGCACGACCCTCACGCGGATCCTGGGACCCACTAAGTATAGAATAATGATCGAAGGGATCATTAGAAAAATGCACGTTACCATAAGAATAAGGTACCTCCCCCCTTTTTGGGTATAAGAAATAAATATGTGTACGGATATCTCCGTATATTCTCTAACCTAGATAGAGATGCCCCTTTGGCCTCGTTTTTTGGTTATTCGAAGACTACTATATGATCAACAATTCCATAACGTTTTGCTTCCTTGGGTAACATAAAAGTATCCCTTTCCAGGTCGTGAGCTACAACCCAGTAGTCGTGGAATGTTCTTTTTGCATAAATTTCTGTGACCGCGTGACGCAAGATTAATAGTAAGTGTGTTTCCAGCATAACGAGGGGGGTCTTAGCCTCAAAGTCCTTCATACGAGGTTGATGGATCATTATCTTGGCGGCGGGGCATATGAAACGGTTGTCTCTGTCTCCCCCGAGCAGAATAAGAGATGCCATGGAAGCGGCCAGTCCCACACATAGTGTCATTACCTCTGCCTCTATAGCGGTCATAGTATCATAAACGGCGAGCCCTGGCAGTATAAACCCGCCACGAGAGTTTATAAACACAGTTTGTTTTAAGGAAGAATCCTCTAGATTGAGAAAGATCATAGCACCAGCTAGGTTGTTTGCGATATCCACATTCAAGTCTTGGCCACAAAAAAGCATTCGTTTCCGAAAAAGATGATGAAATAGGTCAACCCAAAGGAAGACACTTTTCTTTTTCTTTTTCTTTTTCTTTTTACCATCTTCATTTTCGTATTCATCTAAATCTTCATCTGAATCTTCATCTGAATCTTCATTTTCACCTAAATCTTCATTTTCATCTAAATCTTGATTTTCACCTAAATCTTCATTTTCACCTAAATCTGCATTTTCACCTAAATCTGCATTTTCATCTAAATCTTGATTTTCACCTAAATCTTCATTTTCACCTAAATCTGCATTTTCATCTAAATCTTCATTTTCATCTAAATCTTGATTTTCACCTAAATCTTCATTTTCATCTAAATCTTCATTTTCATCTAAATCTTGATTTTCACCTAAATCTTCATTTGCACCTAAATCTTCATTTTTATCTAAATCTTCATTTTCATCTAACTCTTCTTTTTCATCTTCCGGAAAATTGTCCAAAAAAACCTTTTTTTTGTTTTCTTTTTTTTTTTTTTTTAAAAACCGGACGCGAACCTTGGGAATACCGAAAGCCATACAAATTGGATTGAATATTATTGCTTTTTATTAATCAATTACTTTTCTTTTTTTTTTATTTAAAAGATCTTGCATAGTCTGATTCTGAGAGTTCCATTTTTTTCGGTTGACTTTCTTTCATTTTCGTTGCAAAAATGGATTTCCTTCCCGATACTTCCCAAGGAAAATCCCGAATTAGGTCCCAAATTGACGGGTTAGTGTGAGCTTATCCATGGGGTTATGCGCTCTTCAAATAGGAATTTTCTGAAAGATCCTGGCTTTCGTGCTTTGGTCGGTCTCCGAGATCCTTTCGTGGACCTATGTTGTGTTGAAAGGATATCTATATGATCCAATCGATTTCATCGACTGTCCATTTCATTTCCTCCGCAAATGCGGATTCAGAGAGTTTCCCTCTCTTCCACCAATGCCCCTGTTAATTGGGCATGAATCCAATAGGCGACCTCTAACTCGAAGGTCTCATCCTCAAAACGAGGATAAAACCTATCGAGTTGGCTCACAAGGGTGTGGTAGTCCGACGGGTGCCCCTTTTGAATTAAGGTTTTTATAAAACGGGGTCTCTAACTGAAAGAAATCCATTATTGCTCTTTAGATCTAGATTAAAGCCAATTATAAAATATACGATGAAAAATGGTGGATTTGAAAAGGAACGGGTTCTTTTTTTTTTTACCTTGTTTGCCTTCTTTTCTTATTCGAAACGCTTCGTAATCTTCAACCAATTCTGTGCTTCAATATAATTACCAGGAGTAAGCGCTATAGCTTGGTTCCAATACTCGGCAGCTTGGTCGAACCAAGCCTCCGCAATTTCGGAATCTCCCTGTCGAACGGCCTCTTCTCCCCGGTCGGAATAGGGGGGCCTTCCCTTAGAACCGTACTTGAGGGTTTCCTGCCTCATACGGCTCCGTAATCCATTCTTTTGGTTTTTCATTTTTTTGTTAATCTGTCCGATCTAATTCATTCAAAGATATTTACGACGGATCTATCTCAGTTATTTAGGATGAACTAAAAGAGGTGAATTCCATGAGTTTTCAACTCTCATTTTGATTAACGATTTCTTTGAGTTTTTTCTCTTTTCCCACCCTCAGAAGACTAAAGTAAAGAGAAGAACAAAGCACGGGTTTACTTTTATTTTATCTTTTTCCTAAAAATTTTCTTAAAGGTAACTCTCTCGGTTTCATAGAGATAATGAATATAGAATCGTTGAAAAAGACTTTTCTTTTATTCTTATTCATTTTCTTCTTATTGACTTATTTTCTTTATAATAAGAAAAATGTAGAATAAGGAAAAGAAAAGGCTTACTCTCTTTGGGATCTGATGCTACGCCGCTGCTCAATACCTTACCTTAATCTTAGGGTAGGGGGTCGGCTCTATTACATAAGCGGATTCCTCACTTTTTTCTCATATCATGAGATAAGCAAGAAGTAAGCAGTTCTTATCGCATCGGCTCGGCTCAAAACCTCGCAAATTGATCCTTACGGCGCGTTCTCTATCAATTAGATCCTTTATCCATAGAATTATCGAGGCATATCTTTTTTTTTTATATTTCAACCTCTACGAAGTTTCTTTCCTTGCTTTGCTACAGCTGATAAAAATCGTTGGTTTGGACGATGCATATGTAGTAAGCCTTTTTTTGTTGTAGTATTGAATAGTGGATTTGCTCTTACCTTTCTTTCCTTGTTTCTTTCTCTTCTATAGTGGAGATAACCGCACGTAATGACAGATCACAGCCATATTATTAAAAGCTTGCGGTAAGAACGGGTTGCGCTCCAGTGCCCGAAAATAATACTCCAAAGCTTTCGTATGTTCTCCGTTACTTGTGTGGATAAGGCCTATGTTATAGAGTATATAGCTTCGATCATAGGGATCGATTTCTAATCGCATCGCTTCATAATAATTCTGCAAAGCTTCCGCATAATTTCCTTCGGATTGAGCCGACATTCGTTACGGTCGACATTCAATTTCAAGAATCTCCGTTTCAAAACCGTACGTGAGATTTTCATCTCATACGGCTCCTCCCTTAATTTGTGTGTATAATGAGAGTGGTACACGGAATCCACAAAAAAGATTGAAATTGTCTCATTATTAACTGAGTGGGGCTAGTGTTTTTACAAGAAATCTCTAGCCAACCCTTATTCAAAAGAGTTTTTCTTAGCATCAAGCGTGTTGGTACTAGATAAAGGGGGGTAATTCTCAAAATTTCTTTGTCCTCAACGCCCACGAATTCCTGGTAATTGGGCACTTCAACAGTCTGCGATGGTTATACGTGTATACAAAGTATGAACGAGATGGATGCTTCTAGGCCTAACCATGCCTTTTGTCTTAGTCTTCGTCCCGATCCCGATAGGGCAAGGGGTAATTTCTAACAAAGGTTTCGTGTTGTTGATTCCTAGACGTAGTGCTTCTTCCCCTCTGCCGCCTAATAGGGTTCGCCCACATTATAGAATAGAACCCACATAGGTCTAACCTTTCGCTCAATACTCGAATCAATCAACAATTGAAGCATCTGAGGTTGCATTAATCGGGGATACACGACAGAAGGAATTCCTCTTATGTTATTGAAAAACTTCACCTTCAACAAGCGTAGATTTTTTTTAAGAATCTTTTTTTTTCTTTCAATCCCGAGTGTCTTTCTCCTAAGGGCGGGGCGGTAAAAAAAAGAATCAAATCACACCATCTCTATAATAGGTAAAGGCTGCCCTTTCTCCTGAGGTTGTCGGAATTATTCGTAATAAGATGTTGGCTACAATTGAAAAGGTCTTATCAATAAAATTTTCATTTATTCGCGATCTAGACATAGGCAGCAATCCATTCGAGAATTCTTTTCATTACCTCTCGCGAGAAAACGATCCCACAAACAAAGGAATTGGACAACGCCAAATACACATAAAAATAGAAAAATACACAATCACATGAATTAAATAGACCAACCGTAACAAGTTCTTTGTACTGTGTCTTTCTTTCTCTTGTTGCGGCTCTGGATCTTTTCAGATCCTAATTGCCATCCACTGAATCATTGTTCTCCACCTGCAAACGTAGGTGTGGGGTGCATATTAGTTCTATTCGGGGGCTGCTATTTGCATTGTCTTCACATACTTCAACCAAGTAGCGGTATGTACAGGAGTCTATGTATGTGTAGGTCGTTCCCCGGAACACAAACTTTGTCCTAGACACAAATTGAAATTCAAATTCGAAGGTCTTGGCCCTAATTCTAGCGGTCATATTGATAAGTAAAGTTCTAAATGGAATAAAATAAGAATGCTAGTTCTTACTCTTAATATGTTACCTTAACAATATAGCATAACCATACCAAGTCGTTATCTCGCTATGACTAGTCTGAATAAGAATGCTAGTTCTTACTCTTCAAGAGTGCCCACGGCGAGCTATGAAGATTTAATGAATATATTCATTGCCCTTAACTTACTTTGAAAATGGAAGGCAAGGCGAGGCCAATTTCGTGGTTCCTTTTGTTTTCAATGGAGATCTTCCGATAGGAAAAGCTTTGTAATGCTAATTAGAAAGAAGACCAAGACCAAGACATAAAGGACTTTCCCCGTCAGGTGTTTTCGCTGTGGGAAATCTATGAATAAGACGTAGTAGCTAAAAACTCCGACGATGAAGAGCACACAAAAATAGGCTTGGATCACTTTGTGGTTGGGAAACCTCCCCTCCTCTAGGCGGAATCGAATAATTTCCTTTATGACTAGAAGAACTAAAAATAGGAAGAAAGTCATGTAGACTCGGCGTATCGTTGCACCATGGATGCAAGCCTTGCCGAGGAGAGAGCCGATCGTCCCGAGGCCTAGCTTTATAATTCGCCAGCCTCGGTTGAGGGAGTCCTCGACCAGAATGACCCTTTGTCCTAAAGAAAGTGAACCTGCGTTTGGTTGAGTCAAAGCCGTCACCGAGGGGTGAGGATTGAGCCAGATCCTCGCAGCCTCCGTCATCAGGTCAACCCAGGTCTTCGTGAGCTTTCGCTTCCAGGGACCCCAGAATACTTCTTGCTCGTTCTGCCAGATCGTCTCTCCTACTTCACGAAGCAGTTTTGGTACTTCACCCAGTAGTCTCGATAGTGCTGCATGAGATGCTCGGGCTAAGGCCCGAAGCACCCCTGTTTTCAGTTTCAGTGAATAAAGAACGCTTTTGTGTGTACGCCGTAGTTCTGCTAGTGCTGCATTACATACGGCCTGTAGTACCCGCTGGAGGGATTCTTTTGTGATTTTCATATAAGCACCCCCCCTCGGTTTTTGTTTTGAAGGATCGTCCAAATTACATTAAGGCTACTATGATCGAGAGTTGATATTTGCGCGAGAAGCTTTCGGTTGAGAATCGAGTCTTCTTTTGATATTTTAGAACAAAGTCGACTAAAATTCAACGATACCTTTTTTTTGCGCAGTAATCCGTTGATTCGAGTCATCCACAGATAGCGAAATTCCGTCTTTTTCTGTTTTCTATCCCTATTCGCTGAAGCCAACGCTTTTAAAATGAGTTCGGAAATCACTCGAGTAAGCGTTGAATTCGATCCCCTACATCCTTTGGCCAACAATTTTTCTTTTAGTCTGCGATTCTGAGCAACGGGTCCTCTTGTCGTTCTTGTCATACAAATCTCCCTGTTTTTTGTTTTTCTTTATTGCATTTCCCTACCTCAAGTAGCCTTACCTCAAGTACTAAAGTACTCAAGTACTAACTTTCCAAGCCCGCCTTACCTTATTAGAGAGAAATTCCTAAAAGGCATTGGCTTTTCTAACCTTCCTGACCCGCCATTTTTGCTTTTTTTTTTGCCATTCTAGCTTGAAATCTAAAGCGTCCAATTTGGGTTTTTCCGTTTCTATGTCTGCTTTATTGAACGGTTAGGCCTCCCTTATATGCCGGAGCCCGCTGTTTACCTTGAAAGTCTAGTCCTAAGTTGCACACTTCCGACTGCTTCGCTCTACCCTCAACCGAGTAATCGAGTAATCAACTCTTTCACAACAAGCTCGACCTATACTGTAACGAGATTTCATTAAAAAGATTTGCTAGGCAGCTGGCCCTTTGAGTCCGATCTTTCAAAAGATCCTTCGACATAATTACATGCCCAGCTTAATGGCAAGAGCCCCTTCTCCCATTGGGTCCTTCACGAAAAAAAAAATGGGGGCATCCACATAGAATAGTAGTTCTAAGACCGAAACCCTATTTTCTCAGCTCACGGTCTTAACTTACCGGACCGCACATAGACACGTGTACAAATTCCCCTTCGCTGAGGGCATCCCCGCAGCGCTGGGGTCTTGGACCTTCTTTTTACCGGCTGTCTTGCTTGTCTAACGAGTTGGTGACTCGTAGCCATAGGGTGATTCTTTTTTGTGTTTTTTGGTTCGAATCGATCCCAACCGTATCACCGAGGACTTTCCAAACAAAACCACTCGCAAGGCAATCTATTAGGAAAGAGATCTTTCTCGACCCTCTTCGCTTGCCCCGCATTTTTCGAGAAGCTCCGAGACATCGACCCGCCGGGGGAGTCGAAATGTCTTTTTTATTTTTGATTCCGACGGATCGAATCGTCATCGAATTCTAGGGCTCGAGGGCCATGAAGTTTGGGCTGCGACCCCTCCTTATACCATTCCTGCAGGAGGCCCAGTGTATAATAGAACCGAAAGAGGTTCATGTTTGCCACCGTACACGGGGCGCAATAAAGTAAAAAATGGAGCGCCCCTTTAAGGAAAATCTCCTTAAATCTCCTGTGTGTTGGGAATTGACCGTTCTCGAACCGGAAGGTGAGAATGAAGGAGATTTCTCTTAAAAGAAAAGCGCCCCACACCATGAGGTATAGGATTCCGAAACCCCCGTTTCGGAAAAAGGCCAAGACCAAGGGAAGCACTCCGCTCGAGAAGCAAAGGGCTACCTTGCATCCTCGAGTGACCAGGTCTTCCGCCAGAACCAGCTTTTGGCCGAAGGTTAGGCAATTACCCTCTGTTCGTGTCATTTCCGTTATGAGGCGCACCGACTCGCTTCGAGTTGTCCAAAACACGTGGCAGTTCGCCAGCATTTTGGCGCCCTCTTGGACGAACCGGGTTCGACAGAGAGCCGGGATTACCTTTGGGTCCATCCATGGAGGCGCTATCAATACGATAACCCCTTCCACTATTTGGAAGAACCTCTCGGTCCCCATTAACGACACAATACAGAGTGAAATGATCATTATGAAGGTGACTTTCACGACAACCTTGATAATGAGCACGACCCTCACGCGGATCCTGGGACCCACTAGGTAGAGAATAATGATCGAAGGGATCATTAGAAAAATGAAAGTTACCATAAGAATAAGGTCCCTCCGCCCTTTTTGGGCATAAGAAATATGTGTACGGATCTATCCGTGGATATAACGTATGAGCTACAACCCAGTAGTAGCGGTATGTTCACATTTCTGTGACTATGTCACGCAAGGCTAATAGTAAGTCTGTTTCCAGATCCTCTCGTCAAAGTCCTTCATACGAGGTTGATGGATCATTATCTTGGTGTGGGGGCATGTGTAACGGTTGCCTCTTGCTCCCCCGAGCAATGCCATGTGTGATTATCTCTGCCTCTATAAAGTTTATAGTATCAGCCTTCAAGTTTTGGCCCAAATAAAGCATTCGTTGCCGAAAAAGACGATGAGATATGTGTCACCCCACAGGATGCAACTTTTCTTTTTCTTTTTACCATCTTCTCCTTCATCCGAATCTTCATCTGAATCGTGCTCAGAATATTCATCTTCTTCTTCATATGAAGAGGAATATTCATCTTCTTCCTCATCTGAAGCTTCATCTTCATATCCATTTGCATTTAACTCTTTTTTTCCATCTTGAAGTTTTGGCTCCGCCCTCTCCTTAAACCACTGCTGGAGGAGACGCTGGGTCCAATACGCCCGAAATAGGTTCATGTTTGCCACCGGCCAAGGGGTGCAATACATCAAAAAAAGTAGCGCCCCGTTAAGCAGAATTTCTTTAAACCTCATGTCTTTTGGCAATTGACCCGTGGTAAACAAGAACTGTAGAACCAAGTAGAGTTCCCTCAACAGGAAAGCCCCCCATACGAGGAGGTATAGTAGTCTGAAACCCCCCTGTTGGAAAAAGTCCAATACCAAGGCAAGCACTCCGCTGGAGAAGCAAACGGCTACCCTCGAGCCTCGAGTGACGAGATCCTTTAAAAAACCCAACCCGTGTCCGAAGGTTAGGAAATTCCGGGCGATTTCAGCCATTTCCCGTACCGGAACCAGCCTAGACCCTTCTTTGGCCAACCTAGTTCGCCAAAGAGCTGTCAGCACTTGTTGGTCGCTCATGTGATTCATAGATGTACCTTGTTATACTTATATTGAATAGGATGAAAATAGGTTCTCCGGTTCCGATGAAATCTTTACCGGACTGGGATTCTTCCCCGCCGGTTGCATTACTTATAGCTTCCTTGTTCGTAGACAAAGCAGATTGGAAATTTTCTTTCTTTCATTTCAAAGATTCGTATCCAGACGAATACGAAGGTTCGCAAAACTCTCCCTAAGCCAACCATCTCTCTTCCCTCCCGTCAATACCACAAGTCTATTATCGATTCTCAATACACTCTCACAAGCCTATTATCCATTCTCAATACAATCTAACAAGCCTATTACCCATTCTAAATACACTCTCACACGATCTTTTTTATTTTTTTGTTTTAAATGATGAAAAAATATAAAAGCATTCCCTCATAGAAATAGAAAGTGGAATCAATCCCCATTGCGTATTGATAGTTATCGGGTATAGAATAGATCTGCTTCTCTTTCCTTTAGTTCCTACGAATCAAACTGCTCTATTTCTATTTTTATATTATTACTAAAAGATTTTGAGCAAATAGTAATCTTTCTCCGAAAGAATTCACGGTAAGGGAGGGGGTCTATTTTTCCAATGTAATAAAGTTACTATAGCGCCTATTCTCCATTGCTATAAGGGGTATTTCCATGGGTTTGCCTTGGTATCGTGTTCATACCGTTGTATTGAATGATCCCGGCCGTTTGCTTTCTGTACATATAATGCATACGGCTCTGGTTGCTGGTTGGGCCGGTTCGATGGCTTTATATGAATTGGCAGTTTTTGACCCCTCTGACCCCGCTCTTGATCCAATGTGGAGGCAGGGTATGTTCGTTATACCTTTCATGAGTCGTTTAGGAATAACGACTTCCTGGGGTGGTTGGAGTATCACAGGAGGGACTATCACAACTCCGGGTATTTGGAGTTATGAGGGTGTGGCTGGTGCACATATTGTGTTTTCTGGCTTGTGCTTTTTGGCAGCTATCTGGCATTGGGTGTATTGGGATCTAGAAATCTTTTCTGATGAACGTACAGGAAAACCCTCTTTGGATTTGCCCAAGATCTTTGGAATTCATTTATTTCTCTCAGGGGTGGCTTGCTTTGGGTTTGGTGCATTTCATGTAACAGGATTGTATGGTCCTGGGATATGGGTGTCCGATCCTTACGGATTAACCGGAAGGGTGCAATTCGTAAATCCAGCTTGGGGTGTGGACGGTTTTGATCCTTTTGTTCCGGGAGGAATAGCCTCTCATCATATTGCAGCGGGTACATTGGGCATATTGGCAGGCCTATTTCATCTTAGTGTACGTCCGCCCCAGCGTTTATACAAAGGATTGCGTATGGGCAATATTGAAACCGTCCTTTCCAGTAGTATTGCTGCTGTATTTTTTGCAGCTTTTGTTGTTGCTGGAACTATGTGGTATGGTTCAGCAACTACCCCAATCGAATTGTTTGGACCCACTCGTTATCAATGGGATCAAGGATACTTTCAGCAAGAAATATATCGAAGAGTTGGTGCGGGACTGGCCGAAAATCAAAGTTTATCAGAAGCTTGGACTAAAATTCCTGAAAAATTGGCCTTTTACGATTATATTGGTAATAATCCAGCAAAGGGGGGGTTATTCAGAGCGGGCTCAATGGACAACGGGGATGGAATAGCTCTTGGGTGGTTAGGACACCCTATCTTTAGAGATAAAGAAGGGCGCGAACTCTTTGTACGTCGTATGCCCACCTTTTTTGAAACATTTCCGGTAGTTTTGGTCGACGGAGACGGAATTGTTAGAGCCGATGTTCCTTTTCGAAGGGCAGAATCCAAGTATAGTGTCGAACAGGTAGGTGTAACTCTTGAGTTCTATGGCGGCGAACTCAATGGAGTCATTTATAGTGATCCTGCGACTGTGAAAAAATACGCCAGACGCGCTCAATTAGGTGAAATTTTTGAGCTAGACCGTGCTGCTTTGAAATCCGATGGCGTTTTTCGTAGCAGCCCAAGGGGTTGGTTTACTTTTGGACATACTTCATTTGCTCTTCTCTTCTTCTTTGGACACATTTGGCATGGTGCTAGAACCTTGTTCAGAGACGTTTTCGCTGGCATTGACCCGGATTTGGATGCTCAAGTCGAATTTGGGGCATTCCAAAAACTTGGCGATCCAACCACAAAAAAACAGGCAGTCTGATACAACACAACATTGGTCGATTTTTTGCTTTTGTGATTTGGTCCAAAGTTAGGGGGCGTCGCGGATAGATGGAGTTAGGAAAGTAGTCGAGTGGTCGAGAAATTTGGATTGTCAGGGTCTGTACTTCTTTAATCTTTATCCGAGATCGAACATAAACAGGTAGGGAAGCTCTAATTTTAAACCACGATCAAATTTATGGAAGCATTGGTTTATACATTCCTATTAGTCTCGACTCTAGGAATCATTTTTTTCGCGATCTTTTTTCGAGAACCGCCCAAGGTTCCAACTAAAAAATGAACAAATTTTTGATTTTTTTCATTATGGTAAAATTGAAGTAATGAGCCCCCTAATAATATATCAGAGAGGCCCGTAACTTCAACTAGTCTCCGTGTTCCTCGAATGGATCTCTTAGTTGTTGAGAGGGTTGCCCAAAAGCAGTATATAAGGCATACCCAGTAAAACTTACAAGTAACCCAGATATAGAGATGGCGACTAGGGTTGCTGTTTCCATTATTCTAAAATTTCAAGACCATGCTAGATCTGTGATAAGATCATTTATTTTATTTACAATGGAATGGTATACAAAGTCAACAGATCTCAATGAATACAAAAGATATGGCTACACAAAGCGTTGAGGATAGTTCTCGATCCGGTCCAAGACGAACTAATGTAGGGAGTTTATTGAAACCTTTGAATTCGGAATATGGTAAAGTAGCTCCTGGTTGGGGAACTGCTCCTTTTATGGGTGTCGCAATGGCTCTATTTACGATATTCCTATCCATCCTTTTAGAGATTTATAATTCCTCCGTTTTACTGGACGGAATTTCCATGAATTAGACTAATTAGACTCATAAAAATCACAAAGTCCCCGTTTTTCATTTCAATACTTTCAATACAAAGCGAAGCTGTTAGGTCTAGGATTTGAATCCCAGCCTGTTCGGGCAGTTCGATCGCGGATTTTTTATTTTCTTTTTGCATTCCCGGAATATGAGTGTGTGACTTGTTACAATGGATTCTATTGATAGTATACAGAGAGGGGGTCTGTCATCTTGAGATAGGTGCTTTTACCTCGTCGGATATTCATTCTAGTATCCGGAGCACGGAATGAAGATCACAAAGTATTCGAACTATGATTCATACTTAGTATTCAGACCCCGCAGCCGGACTCAAAAGGATTTTCCAAAGAATGAAAAGTTAGAAATTCAAAGATTTTCCCTCTTTCCAATCACCGTTTAGGCTTTTTTTGATCAAAGGGAGGGGGCGAGAGTCGCTTTCTTTTTTTTTTTTTAGTCATTAGATCCATTCATTGACTCATTGACTAAGTGATGATCCAACGCTTCTTACTCATGGAATCCTTGGATTTCGGTTGAACAGGGTTTGTGGAATCATCGCGGTTCGAGTATGAGTCTGAGGTTTCAATCGATTCATAGGGTTTTAACAAGAGAATTCCTATACTATATAATAGAGAATAATAGAAAAAAAAAGAATAAAGAAAACAAGAGAAAGGGCACAAAAAAAAATGAAAATTATACACAAATAAGAGAAAAAAAAAAAGGACAATAAATAACTCAAAGAAATAGGTAAAGAGAGGATTCAAAAGGCTCCTAACGATCAACATAAATACGGACAAGCCGACTTGATTTTTAGCATTCTAACCACAAAGAGGAGCTTTCAGCTTTTGACTCTTTCCTATCTTCAGAGAAGATTGAAACAGAGTGTTTGTAAGTTTCAAACTTTGTATTCCATATCCCTTTCAACTAATCTAATAAAGTAGGAATAAAGTAGGGGGGTGCTTTTGTTTGAGCTGTACGAGATGAAATTCTCATATACAGTTCTCGGAGGGGGGTCCCTGGCTTTGGGTTACCTATCTCAATAAAGTCTATGATTGGTTCGAAGAGCGTCTCGAGATCCAGGCGATTGCGGATGATATAACTAGTAAGTACGTTCCCCCTCATGTTAACATATTTTATTGTCTAGGGGGGATTACGCTTACTTGCTTTTTAGTCCAAGTAGCTACTGGGTTTGCTATGACGTTTTACTACCGCCCGACCGTTACTGAGGCTTTTTCTTCGGTTCAATACATAATGACTGAAGCCAACTTTGGGTGGTTAATCCGATCAGTCCATCGATGGTCGGCAAGTATGATGGTTCTAATGATGATCTTACACGTATTTCGTGTCTATCTTACCGGTGGTTTTAAAAAACCTCGCGAATTGACTTGGGTTACTGGTGTGGTTCTGGCTGTATTGACTGCATCCTTTGGTGTAACTGGTTATTCCTTACCTCGGGACCAAATTGGTTATTGGGCAGTCAAAATTGTAACAGGCGTACCGGAAGCTATTCCTGTAATAGGCTCGCCCTTGGTAGAGTTATTGCGCGGAAGTGCTAGTGTGGGACAATCCACTTTGACGCGTTTTTATAGTTTACACACTTTTGTATTACCCCTTCTTTCTGCTGTATTTATGTTAATGCATTTCTTAATGATACGTAAGCAAGGGATTTCTGGTCCTTTATAAAGAATAGAAATCATAGATAATAGATATTTGAAATCGAATCATTAGGATTTCATTGCTACAAATATGGATTATTTTAAAGAATAAAACATATATTTGGACATTTCTCTTCAACCTTACAACATTGCATTACTTCTTTGATATGAATAGTTGAAGTGAACTTTATGAGAATAAAATGGATTATGGGAGTGTGTGACTTGAACTATTGATTGGGCCTTGCAGATATATCCTTTTATCTGCCGCATTGGAATTCGAAACCGAATGACTGCGTCTTTGTGCCACCCACCCACCCTCATAGAGAGGATAGGCGGGTTCGCTTAAAGAGAATCTTTTCTATGATTAGACCCGATTATGCCG